CGAGCCAAGGGTCACAACTTCTTCTACTCATCCTGTATATTGTCCTTTTCATTCCGTGTTGCATTAGAAACTTATTATTATACGAGATTATACGAAAATGAATCCTTCCTAGGAGGGAACAAATATTTATCTTTTCGATGAGAGTTTGCACACAACATGGGAGAAACCTATCTTCTATTTAGAATAATTGAAGAAAAGGTTCCATCATATATAGTGAATTGATACTCCCGATTCCCACAAAATCATCTCTTTCGTTCAATAGTTACTCGTTATTAGTTAATAATCCTAGGGATTGGATCTATATGCGTATTCCGATAGGAAATGAAATAGTAAAATGATTTTTCGTCGAATGACTATTCATTTATTGTATTTTCAAATAGGGGGCAGGAAGGATCTATGGGAAAATGGTGGTTCAATTCAATGTTGTCTAACGAGGAGTTAGAACACAGGTGTGGGCTAGGTAAATCAACGGACAGTCTTGGTCGTCCTGTTGGAAATACCAGTGGAAGTGAAGATCCCATTCTAAATGATACGAATAAAAACAATCATAATCATGGTTGGCGCGAAAGTAATAGTTGTAGTAATGTTGATCATTTTTTCGGTGTCAGGGACATTTGGAGTTTCATCTCTGATGACACTTTTTTAGTTAGGGATAGTAATGGTAACAGTTATTCCGTATATTTTGATATTGAAAATCAGGTTTTTGAGATTGACAATGATAGTTCTTTTCTGAGTGAACTAGAAACTGCTTTTTCTAGTTATCTGAATAGCGGGTCTAAGAGTGACAATCGCTATTATGATCATTATATGTATGATACTACGTATAGTTGGAATAATCACATTAATAGTTGCATTGATAGTTATCTTCGTTCTGAAATCAGTATTGATAAGTACATTTCGAGTGGTAGCGACAATCACATTTACAGTTATATTTATAGTTACATTTGTAGTGGTGAAAGTGTAAGTGATAGTGACAGGGGGAGTTCTAGTATAAGAACTGGCGGTAATGGCAGTGATTTCAATATAAGAGGAAGATCTAATGATTTCGATGGAAATAAAAAATACAGACATTTATGGGTTCAATGCGAAAATTGTTATGGATTAAATTATAAGAAATTTTTTAGGTCAAAAATGAATATTTGTGAACAATGTGGATATCATTTGAAAATGGGTAGTTCAGATAGAATCGAACTTTCGGTTGATTCGGGCACTTGGGATTCTATGGACGAAGACATGGTCTCTATTGACCCCATTGAATTTCACTCGGAAGAGGAACCTTATAGAGATCGTATCAATTCGTATCAAAGAAAGACAGGTTTAACTGAGGCTGTTCAAACAGGCATAGGTCAACTAAATGGGATTCCCATAGCCATTGGGGTTATGGATTTTCAGTTCATGGGGGGTAGTATGGGATCCGTAGTAGGCGAGAAAATCACCCGGTTGATCGAATATGCTGCTAATAGATCTCTACCTGTTATTATGGTGTGTGCTTCTGGAGGAGCACGCATGCAAGAAGGAAGTTTGAGTTTGATGCAAATGGCTAAAATATCTTCCGCTTTATATGATTATCAATTCAATAAAAAATTATTCTATGTATCAATCCTTACATCTCCTACAACCGGCGGAGTAACGGCCAGTTTTGGTATGTTGGGAGATATTATTATTGCTGAACCCAATGCCTACATTGCATTTGCGGGGAAAAGAGTAATTGAACAAACATTGAATAAGACAGTACCTGACGGTTCACAAGCAGCTGAGTATTTATTCCATAAGGGCTTATTTGATCCAATCGTACCACGTAATCCTTTAAAAGGTGTTCTGAGTGAATTATTTCAGCTACACGGTTTCTTTCCCTTGAATCAAAATTCAAGTAGAGCGCTAGGCTCAGTTATTTGTAGCGAACTTTAGTTCATCGGAATCAAAGTCAAAATAAGAAGAGTGGAGTTTTCTTTGGTAACATAAGTTCTATAGGAAGTTTCGGATAATTACTTTTTTTGATGCAGATTTTTTATCCTACCCCTATTCATGATTAGTAATCAGGAACCCCCTATCAGGAGGAAAAGAGTGAATTCTTCCTTCCGCGGAATGGAATTGGGAAAAAAAATCAAAAGAATTTCATGTTCCCTTCTTTCATATTAATATATATCGTATTAATATATATAGAATAATTCAAATCTAGAAGGGAAGTGTTACATATTTTTATATCTCCCGAGGACCTACACTTTTGACTATGAATTCCTGTTGGATCGGATTCTAACAAATCCTTAGGAAACTCGTAAGAAACTCTTTATTAGAAGATAAGGGCGGTAGAACAAGAATAATAAAGCGGATTATCATCCATCTATTTCTTGTAGAAAGGTGAATAGATACACTTATTTAGCTCTACATTCCTTGCACTTATTATATACTTAATAATACTTATAATAGATATACTTATCATAAGATAAGATATCTTTATAACAGGTACAAATATTAAATCGAGGCACCCATTCTATGACAGATTTCAATTTACCCTCTATTTTTGTGCCTTTAGTGGGCTTAGTGTTTCCAGCAATTGCAATGGCTTCTTTATCTCTTCATGTTCAAAAAAACAAGATTGTTTAGACCTGATAGGACAAAATTTCATCAATTTATTTCAACACTTGGACTTGGATCATAATAGGGATATCCATTTAGTGGAATATGATACGACATGTGGCTCCCCCCGGGCACAAATAAAAAAGTGATTATACATGCGGATACATTATATATGGATAAATGCATGTATATGGGGGGATAGCTGTTTTAAAATGGATCAGAGCGGATATCTGAAATAGAAAGTTAACGTATCTATATTATGTAGATATACATAGTGGTGGTATTATACGAAGGGGATGTTCTTATTTTATATCTAACCAATTCGATGAATTACTCCTAATAGTTCGCGTCATAATAGTGCTAGTTGATGAGAGTTACTTCGGGAGCAAAATAAAAAAAGTAAAATCAAATTCATTTGGCTTATTCTCTTCTCTCAATTCCAATAGGATGCAACTGGATCTAGTATGAACTATCGATCAGAACGTATATGGATAGAACTTATAACGGGGTCTCGAAAAACAAGTAATTTCTGCTGGGCCTGTATCCTTTTTTTAGGTTCACTAGGATTCTTATTGGTTGGAACTTCCAGTTATCTTGGTAGGAATCTGATATCTTTATTCCCGTCTCAGCAAATCATTTTTTTTCCCCAAGGAATCGTGATGTCTTTCTATGGGATCGCAGGTCTGTTCATTAGTTCCTATTTGTGGTGCACAATTTCGTGGAATGTAGGTAGCGGTTATGATCGATTCGATAGAAAAGAAGGAATAGTGTGTATTTTTCGTTGGGGATTTCCTGGAATAAATCGTCGCATCTTCCTTCGATTCCTTATGAGAGAGATTCAATCGATCAGAATGGAAGTTAAAGAGGGTCTTTATCCTCGACGTGTCCTTTATATGGAAATCAGAGGCCGGGGCGCCATTCCCTTGACCCGTACTGACGAAAATTTGACTCCACGAGAAATTGAACAAAAAGCTGCTGAATTGGCCTATTTCTTGCGCGTGCCAATTGAAGTATTTTGAAATGAAGGGAATGAATGCTTTCTCAGCATGAGGGAAGGGACCCAGGAACCCCCTTTTAAATATAACGGAAGCTTCTTCGGAACGTTCATTCGAGCAAAACATGTTAAATTCTATTTCCCCCGTTCCGTTGGTAATCCTTCTGTGGCCCATAGAATAAAGCAGGCGGACGTATACGGAACAACCATAATAAGAAGCAATTTTGATCGACCAAAACTCCCTTTTCTGCATATAGAACTCAATTCTACTAGTAACAAGTCTAATAAGTATATATTCATCACACATATCAGAGCATTTCGGAATACATAATTTCTCCTTTTAGGGCCAATACTTTGGATTAATACATTAGATACAGATGTATCATATCTCGTTAATTATCTTTCTTTTGTCAATCGATGTTTCTTTTTTGATCCTTTCTTTAGCTCCTGGATAACCAAACGTTTAGATCTCTCATAACTATCCAATTTCTCTCTCGTTTTGTCACCTATTTCGGATTTCATCATTAATATTTTTCAGAAATATCCCCTCAATTATTCCTGGGTCGTGGGTAGCCAGTGAAAATTTCGAAAAAATAATTGAGGGGAGTTCTTTCATCTCGAAATCAAAATAATATTCATTATTTCAAGCGGTTCTTTTGGGCATTCATCGAAAGAACAAATGAAGATAGAATTGGTTCGAGTTTGACCAACTGAGATATCTGGGAAAAGTATTTGATTATTTCTTCATTCGAAACGGGCCCTTATTCTATTTCTATTTCTATCTTCTTTCTAGATCCAAGGACTAAACAATTCAAAAAAAAAAAGGAATAGATCCATAGGTTCCATACCTTGTTATAGAACTCATGCTTCATAGAAATATCGGATCAGATAGAGTCGGCGAATGAAGCGGGTTCATTAACAATTCACAGATGAAAAGTGTCAAAAAAGAAAGCATTGACTCCCCTCCCGTATCTTGCATCTATAGTCTTTTTGCCCTGGTGGATCTCTCTCTCATTTAATAAAAGTCTGGAACCTTGGGTTACTAATTGGTGGAATACCGGACAATCCGAAACTTTTTTGAATGATATTCAAGAAAAGAACGTTCTAGAAAGATTCATAGAATTAGAACAACTATTCCTGTTGGATGAAATGATAAAAGAGTACCCGGAGACACAGATACAAAAGCTTCGTATAGGAATCCACAAAGAGACGATGCAATTGGTCAAAATGCACAACGAAGATCATATCCATATCATTTTGGATTTCTCAACAAATATAATCTGTTTTGCTATTCTAAGTGGTTATTCTATTCTGGGTAATGAAGAACTTGTCATTCTGAATTCTTGGGTTCAGGAATTCCTCTATAACTTAAGCGACACAATAAAGGCTTTTGCTATTCTTTTATTAACTGATTTATGTATCGGATTCCACTCACCCCGGGGGTGGGAACTAATGATTGGTTCGGTCTACAAAGATTTTGGATTTGCTTATAACGATCAAATTATATCTGGTCTTGTTTCCACTTTTCCAGTCATTCTAGATACAATTTTGAAATATTGGATCTTCCATTATTTAAATCGTGTATCTCCTTCACTTGTAGTGATTTATCATTCAATGAATGAATGAAGAACTCATTTGATCTGCTGATATCAATCAAATCGTGATGCTACTTCGTACATAAACAAACCGTTTTGAAGCTTACTCACTCTTTATACTTCTACCCGCCCAGGGGATTCCTACTATACTTCAGTACAATTATTCCAGTACAATGGCAGAATCATGGATAGGGAACTATGCTAGCTACCTACCTAATTTATTGTAGAAATTTCCGGGATCAATTATTGGACCATGCAAAATAGAAATACCTTTTCCTGGGTAAAGAAAGAGATGGCTCGATTCATTTCCGTATTGATCATGATATATGTAATAACTCGGACATCTATTTCAAATGCATATCCTATTTTTGCGCAGCAGGGTTATGAAAATCCACGAGAAGCAACCGGGCGTATTGTATGTGCCAATTGCCATTTAGCTAATAAGCCCGTGGATATTGAGGTTCCACAAGCTGTGCTTCCTGATACTGTATTTGAAGCAGTTGTTAGAATCCCTTATGATATGCAACTGAAACAAGTTCTTGCTAATGGTAAAAAGGGGGCTTTGAATGTGGGGGCTGTCCTTATTTTACCCGAGGGATTCGAATTAGCTCCCCCCGATCGTATTTCTCCCGAGCTGAAAGAAAAGATGGGCAATCTGTCTTTTCAGAGCTATCGCCCCACTAAAAGAAATATTCTTGTAGTGGGTCCTGTTCCTGGTCAGAAATATAGTGAAATCGTCTTTCCCATTCTTTCTCCGGACCCTTCTACTAAGAAAGACGTTCACTTCTTAAAATATCCCATATATGTAGGCGGGAACAGGGGAAGGGGTCAGATTTATCCCGACGGGAGCAAGAGTAACAATACAGTCTATAATGCTACAGCAGCAGGTATAGTAAGCAGAATAGTACGTAAAGAAAAAGGGGGATATGAAATAAGCATAGCCGATGCATCGGATGGACACCAAGTGGTTGATATTATACCTCCAGGACCAGAACTTCTTGTTTCAGAGGGTGAATCCATCAAGCTTGATCAGCCATTAACGAGTAATCCCAATGTGGGTGGATTTGGTCAGGGAGATGCAGAAATAGTACTTCAAGATCCATTACGTGTCCAAGGTTTGTTGTTCTTCTTGGCATCTGTTATCCTAGCACAAATCTTTTTGGTTCTCAAAAAGAAACAGTTTGAGAAGGTTCAATTGTCCGAAATGAATTTCTAGATCCACGGATTCATCAAGTTGGTAAAAAGGGACGAATTATTGTTGATCAATGCAATTATGTATGATCCAAAAAAATATGGAAAGCCCCTTGTCTTGCTTTGTTTATACTGCTTTTCTGCGAGATGCCGGGAATTGCTTGTATCCCATTCCTAGTAATAGTATGTATATTGCGAAGAAGACTACTTGACCCTCCTCCCCCCCTTTTTTTTTTTCAATCCAAATTGGAGCGGTGTGACGCTTCTTATTGCCAGATTGTAAATGCCATGGAATGCATCAATAGTTTTTTCTATCTAATAGAATCGAATTCTAATAGACAATAGGCGGCATAACATTAAGTAGGAAGAGAATACGCGGCAAGGGATAAATGAAAGAATGATTCTGGGAGGGATTACTTGTCTTCCTAATTTTCGACACAAGAAAGGGAATTTTCTTGTGTCGAAATAATAATGATTCTTGATCTTGTTCGTCAAAGATTACTGTTTTCTTTTCCAGGGCTATCGGAACCTCTTTCTTTAGATTCATAAGAAGTGGCGGACAAACAAAAAAGGGGGATGGCTTAGTAAACAAATAGAACTTCTTCAACGAACTTATAAAATTTCAAGTAAAAAAAAAAGAAAATTTTAAGATGAGATAATAAATAAGGATTTGGATATGTACAAAAATCCAAGATTTTCCCCTTTCAACCGGAACATTAAGAGTCTTTTTTTACTTGATGAAATTTTCTTTTTTTTTTATAGAATAGAGTAGAGTAAGGTTCAATTAAATTAGTATAGAAATGGTTTGCAGGATGTCTCATCTGTAGAAATCCTGTGTCATCCAAAAAATCAATTGATTCCTTCTTTCTTCTTGTTTCGGAAGGGGCCCTCATACTATGGCGGAACAGATACTATGAATCAATCAAGGGATTCCATTTTTCAAAAACATCATCAGAAACAAAGCATCCTTTTATCATTTCTATGAATCTAATATTATGATTATGTTGACTGGATGAATTTCCAACCTTTTTTATGTTATGGAATAGATCAAACAAAGCCTTACCCGAAGGGTAAGAACTCAATAGGACCTTACCCCCCGAATCAGACAAAGAGGGGTAAGGTCCTATTGAGTTCTTACTTTTT